GTTTTGTTGATTTATTACGTGATGATTTTATTGAAAAAGATCGAAGTCGTGGTATTTTCTTCACTCAAGATTGGGTTTCTATGCCAGGTGTTATACCCGTGGCTTCAGGGGGTATTCATGTTTGGCATATGCCTGCGCTGACCGAAATCTTTGGGGATGATTCCGTACTACAGTTTGGAGGAGGAACTTTAGGACACCCTTGGGGAAATGCACCTGGTGCAGTAGCTAATAGGGTGGCTTTAGAAGCGTGTGTACAAGCTCGTAATGAGGGACGTGATCTTGCTCGTGAAGGTAATGAAATTATCCGTGAAGCTTCCAAATGGAGCCCTGAACTAGCCGCTGCTTGTGAAGTATGGAAAGAGATCAAATTCGAATTCGAACCAGTAGATAAGCTAGATAAAGAGAAAAGCTAAGTGTGCATAATTCAGTAATTCCTGTTTGTTCTCCTAATTGATTGCAATTAAAGTCGGCCCGATCTTTTTTTAGGAAAAGACTGGGCCGATTACCGAAAAAAAAAGAACGAGCATCCTATATATACTATGTATTTGCATATATGTTTCTGTTTCTTTTACTTTATATGATATCTAAATAAAATATATAATATAAGATAAGATCTAAATAAAAGATCGAAGACTAAACAACTTAATACTTCTATTGTTTGTTGTTGGATCTATAACGAATTTAATCCAATTTTAGGGATCCTTGGGAGTGGTGGACTTTTTTATATCTCCTCATTTCGGTCCATAGATCAAGCCAAGGGAAAGACTCCTTCTACCCATCATCCTATATATTGTCTTTTTCGTTGCATGTTGAAATAGAAACTTAATTATTTATTATATTATATGATAAATGAGACTGAGAAATGAGAACAAATTGTTTATTTATAGAAATAGAAACTTTTCACAATTCTTTGGTTTGGATTTCATGGTATTTTATACATCATATGAGAAAAAGCTGTGTCTTTCTATTAAAGACAAAAGTTGAGAAAAAGATTCTATCAATATATTGAAGTAATACTTCGAATTTCCACAAAAGATAATTTTTTCTTTCAATACTTACTCCTCATTAGTTAACAATTCTAATGATTAGATTCGTATGCTTAATTCTGATAGTTAAGGTCAAATGATTATTCATCAAATTTTTTGTATTTTCATTAAATAGGAGGTATTTCTATGTTCAAATGGCGGTGCAATTTTGTATTTTCCAAAGAGAAAGTAGAACATAGGTGTGGGCCAAGTAAATCAATAGATAGTGTTGATAATATTGGACATACAGATAGAAGTGAACAACCTATTCTAAACGATATGGAGAAAAAGGTTCCTAGTTGGAATCTTATTAGTAATTATAGTTTCAATAATGTTGATTATTTATTTGATATCAGGAATATTTGGAGTTTGATCTCTGATGACACTTTTTTTGTTAGGGATAGTAATGGTGATCGTTACTCTATATTTTTTGATATTGAAAATCATATTTTTGAGGTTGACAATGATAGTTCCTTTATGAGTGAACTAGAAACAATAATTTCTAGTTATTTGAATAGGGGGTCTAAGTCTAAGAAAAAGAATCATACATGTAATGATACTGAATCCAGTTGGAAAAAGAACATTATTAGTAGCATTGATAGTTATCTTCGTTTTGAAGTCAGTATTAATAGTTCTATTTCGAGTAGTACCAACAATTACAGTGAAAGTTACATTTATAATTTCATTTGTACTGAAAATAAAAATAGTAGTGAGAGTGATCGTTATAGTATAAGAACTAGTCAAAATATCGATGATTTGGATATTAGAGTAGAATCCAATCATAATGATAATCCTTTCCATAAATTCAGACATTTATGGGTTCAATGTGAAAATTGTTATGAATCACATTATAAACAATTTTTTGGTGAAAAAATGTATATTTGTGAATTTTGTGGATATCATTTGAAAATGAGTAGTTCAGATAGAATTGAACTTTCGATTGATCCCGGAACTTGGGATCCCATGGATGAAGATATGGTATCTGTAGACCCCATTGAATTTGATTCACCCGTTGAATTTGATGAAGAACCGGATTCTGATAGAGATCATATCGATTTTTCAGAAGAAGAACTGGATTCTGATTCTTATATAGATCGTATCGATTCTTATCAAAGAAAGACAGGTTTAACTGAAGCTGTTCAAACAGGCATAGGTCAACTAAATGGTATTCCCGTGGCTATTGGCGTTATGGATTTTCAGTTTATGGGGGGTAGTATGGGATCCGTAGTAGGCGAGAAAATTACTCGTTTGATCGAATATGCTACTAATCGATCTCTACCTGTCATTATTGTGTGTGCTTCTGGAGGAGCACGCATGCAAGAAGGAAGTTTGAGCTTGATGCAAATGGCTAAAATTTCTTCTGCTTTATATAATTATCAATTAGATAAAAAGTTATTCTATGTAGCAATTCTTACAGATCCTACAACCGGTGGAGTAACAGCCAGTTTTGCTATGTTAGGAGATATCATTATTGCTGAACCTAATGCAACCATTGCATTTGCGGGTAAAAGAGTAATTGAACAAACATTGAATACGACAGTACCCGAGGGTTCACAAACATCTGAGTATTTATTCGAAAAAGGTTTATTCGACCCAATAGTACCACGTAATCTTTTAAAAGGTGTTCTGAGTGAGTTATTTCAACTCCACGGTTTCTTTCCTTTGAATCACAGTTCCAAAAATTAAAGTATAGCACTAGATTCGCTTATTTTATTTGTAGCGAACAAAAATAAATATTTAATTCATCGTAATCGTAATTAAAAGAAACAATATATATATTGTTTTCCTTGTTGACATAAGTTCTCCTTGTAGATAGACAGAGGTTTCGGATAATTATATTTTTTCTTTTGTTTTTTATTTATAATTATTTATTTAATATATTAAATATATTATTTTAACTTATATTATAATATTCATTATTATATTACTTATTATTTAAATATATATATATTCTAAATATTATAGTTTCCATCTAATCATATAGCTAATAGAATTATAGTTGATATTATTTATCACTTATAAATAATATTATTTACAATATAATAATAACTTGATATTACTTATGATAGATATATCCTAAATAAGCATAAGAGGATATCTTTTTAATAGATAGAAATATTAATAGATAGAAATAGTAAATCGAGGCATCTATTCTATGACAGATTTCAACTTACCCTCCATTTTTGTACCTCTAGTAGGCCTAGTATTTCCGGCAATTGCAATGGTTTCTTTATTTCTTCATGTCCAAAAAAATAAGATTGTCTAGACCCAATGGTAATGAATCTTATCAAGTGATTTCAACACTGTATGATAATACGGATATTTATTTCGTGTAATATGGTATGATATGTGGCTTTTGCCAAACACACAAGTGAAAGAACTTTTATGCGGATATATAATATCTGTATAAATGCATGTATATGTGAATATAGCTGGTTCAAAATGAATTAGCGAATATAAAAAATGGAAAGTTAATGTATCTAACTAATTACTCCCGATGTTTCACATAACAATAGTGCTAGTTGGTGAAAGTTACTTCGGGATCAAGAAAGGTAAAGTCAAATTTATTTGGGTTATTCGCTCAATTCCAATCGAATGCAACTGAATGCAGTATAGTATGAATTGGCGATCAGAACATATATGGATAGAACTTATAACGGAATCTCGAAAAACGAGTAATTTTTGCTGGGCCTGTATCCTTTTTTTAGGTTCACTAGGATTCTTAGTGGTTGGAACTTCCAGTTATCTTGGTAGGAATTTGATCTCTGTATTTCCATCTCAGCAAATCGTTTTTTTTCCTCAAGGGGTTGTGATGTCTTTCTATGGGATCGCGGGTCTGTTCATTAGCTCCTATTTGTGGTGCACTATTTCGTGGAATGTAGGTAGCGGTTATGACCGATTCGATAGAAAAGAGGGAAGAGTGTGTATTTTTCGTTGGGGATTTCCTGGAATAAATCGTCGCATCTTCCTTCGGTTCCTTATGAGAGATATCCAATCAATCAGAATAGAGGTTAAAGAGGGTCTTTATACTCGTCGTGTCCTTTATATGGAAATCAGGGGCCAAGGAGCCATTCCCTTGACTCGTACTGATGAGAATTTGACTCCACGAGAAATTGAACAAAAAGCTGCTGAATTAGCCTATTTTTTGCGCATACCAATGGAATTTAAAACGAACTCGAACTAAAGTAAAGAATAAATATCCTCTCAAGGTGGTGAAAAGAACTTGCTAATTCCCCTTTTTAATAAAAGGCAAGTTTCCTGATTCTTTTATACTAGAAGTCTAATCTAACTAACTAATATAATAATTAATTTATAGATATAAATTAATCAAACCTACCCGAACATGTATTTCGTAATACATAATTCATCTTTTTAGGCCCATGATTTTTAATTGATACCCTTTTTCTGATTATTTAATTGATACCCTTTTTCTGATTATACAGTAAAAGATTTCGTTTCGAAAAAATTAATGTAAGTTTTTTGGTCTCGAAACTTGATTCGTTACTTAAAGTGGGTTTTGGAGTATTCATCGAAAGGAACAAATAAAAATGAAATTGGTTTGAATTTGCCCAATTGAGATATCTGAAAAATAAAAAGGGAAAGGGATAGATCTAGAGGTCACTACTTTGTTATACAACTCGTGCTTCAGAGAAATATCAGATAGAGTCGACGAATGAAGCAGGTTCATTAAAAAAAAATTAAAATTCAATTCACAGATCAAAATGAAAAAAAAGAAAGCATTGGCCTCCCTTCCCTATCTTGCATCTATGGTATTTTTGCCCTGGTGGGTCTCTTTCTATTTTAATAAATGTCTGGAACCTTGGGTTACTTATTGGTGGAATAGCAGACAATCCGAAACTTTTTTAAATCATATTCAAGAGAAAAACGTTCTAAAAAGATTCATAGAATTAGAAGAACTATTCCTATTGGATGAAATGATAAAAGAGTACCCGGAAACACATATACAAAAACTTCATATAGGAATACACAAGGAAACAATACAATTGGTCAAAGCATGCAATGAATATGATCTCCATATCATTTTACATTTCTCGACAAATATAATCTGTTTCACTATTCTAAGTGGTTATTTTATTCTGAGTAATGAAGAACTCGTTATTCTGAATTCTTGGGTTCAGGAATTCCTCTATAACTTAAGTGACACAATAAAAGCTTTTTCGATTCTTTTAGTTACTGATTTATGGGTCGGATTTCACTCGACCCGTGGTTGGGAACTAATGATAGGTTTGGTTTACAACGATTTTGGATTGGATCATAACAATCAGATTATATCTGGTCTTGTTTCCATTTTTCCAGTTATTCTAGATGCAATTGTTAAATATTGGATTTTTCATTATTTAAATCGTGTATCTCCTTCGCTTGTAGTAATTTTTCATTCAATGAATGAATAAAGAACTCATTTGATCTCATCATATCAATAAAATTAGAATCCTTCTTCCTTTATAAATAAATAGAAATTAAGCATTTAATTAAAAATTTTACTTAATTCCTTATACTTTCATCTGCTCAAGGTATTCATCGTATATTCCAGTACAATTATTCTAGTACAATGCCAGACTCGTGTATAGGTAACTAGTATAGTTACCTATCTAATTTATTGTAGAAACTCCGAAATTAATGATTGGACATGCAAAATAAAAATGCTTTTTCTTGGGTAAAGGAAGCGATGACTCGATCCATTTCTGTATCGATCATGATATATGTAATAACTCGGTCATCCATTTCAAATGCATATCCCGTTTTTGCGCAGCAGGGTTATGAAAACCCGCGAGAAGCAACGGGACGAATTGTATGTGCCAATTGTCATTTAGCTAATAAACCCGTGGATATTGAAGTTCCGCAAGCTGTGCTCCCTGATACTGTATTTGAAGCAGTTGTCCGAATTCCTTATGATAAGCAACTGAAACAAGTTCTTGCTAATGGTAAAAAGGGGGGTTTGAATGTAGGGGCTGTTCTCATTTTACCCGACGGATTCGAATTAGCCCCCCCTGATCGTATTTCTCCCGAATTGAAAGAAAAGATTGGAAATTTGTCTTTTCAGAGTTATCGTCCTAATAAAAGAAATATTATTGTGATAGGTCCTGTTCCTGGTCAGAAATATAGTGAAATCATCTTTCCCATTCTTTCCCCCGACCCTGCTACGAAGAAAGATGTTCACTTCTTAAAATATCCCATATATGTAGGTGGGAACAGAGGAAGGGGTCAGATTTATCCTGATGGTAGCAAAAGTAACAATACAGTCTATAATGCTACATCAGCAGGTGTAGTAAGTAGAATAGTACGTAAAGAAAAGGGTGGATATGAAATAACCGTTGTTGATCCATCGGATGGACATCAAGTAGTTGATATTGTACCTCCAGGACCAGAACTTCTTGTTTCAGAGGGTGAATCCATCAAGCTTGATCAACCATTAACAAGCAATCCCAATGTGGGAGGCTTTGGTCAGGGAGATGCAGAAGTAGTGCTTCAAGACCCATTACGGGTCCAAGGTCTTTTATTCTTCTTTGCATTTGTTATTTTGGCACAAGTTTTTTTGGTTCTTAAAAAGAAACAGTTTGAAAAAGTTCAATTATACGAAATGAATTTCTAGGTGCGGGGATTTCTTAACATCAAGTTGGTAAAAGGTGCCAAATTTTTGTTGATCCATATATATATATGGATCAACAAAAAATCTCCAAACCCTTTTTGTTGCTTTGTTTATACTTTTTTCGTTTTGCGGGATGCCTGGAATTCATTACTTGTATCCTATTCTTTGTAATAGATATACAAACGAAGAGAATACAAGGGAAGGATGGCAAACCGGAACTCTTTTGTTTAGATTGATTTGATAGGAAGTTGTGGACAAACAAAAAGAGAGAAAAGATTATAGGGGAATAATTGATTGAGCAAATAGAACTTCTTCTATTAACTTAAACTTATAACTTAGAGAAATTATTCAAACAAATTTAAATTTCAAATTATATTATAGAGTAAGTTCCATTAGTAGTTTACTATAGAAAGAGAAAGAAAGAATTTGGAGGATATCTCATGCGTAGAAATCCATAGAATATTGTAGTATCCAGAGATTACTCTTTTCTTCTTGCTTCGTATCGTAAGAATTAATTAGAGGAAGGACAGAGACTATGAATCAATCAATGGCTTCAATTCTTCAAAAACATTATTAAGAAACAAAAAAATAGAGTAATGTTTAAAACATCAGAGCAAAACAAAAGATCCATTTTGTCATTTTTTTTCTACAAAACAAATATAATATTTTTATTATGTTGACTGTATAACTTTCCAATTTGAATTTGTATGTTATGGAATAGATCAAAGTCTTCTTATATTCTTATATCTTATAAGAGTAAGAACTCAGCGGGACCTTACCACTCTAATCAGACAGACAAAGGAGGGTAAGGTCCCGCTGAGTTCTTACTCTTTCATGTCTACAATCTGGTTCATCCGATCACTAGAG